CTTTTCCAGGCATTTGTAATTTGTAGTCTAATTAGACAACATCTTGCTTCAAACATAGGAGTTGCTAAGAGTCAAATTCGGGACAAAGGGCCGATTATATGGGAAATACTTCAGGAAGTTATGCGGGGACATCCTGTATTGCTGAATCGAGCGCCTACTTTGCATAGATTAGGCATACAGGCATTCCAGCCCGTTTTAGTGGAAGGACGTGCTATTTGTTTACATCCATTAGTCTGTAAGGGATTCAATGCAGACTTTGATGGGGATCAAATGGCTGTTCATGTACCTTTATCTTTAGAGGCTCAAGCGGAGGCTCGTTTACTTATGTTTTCTCATATGAATCTCTTGTCTCCTGCTATTGGGGATCCCATTTCTGTACCGACTCAAGATATGCTTATTGGACTCTATGTATTAACGAGCAGGAATCTTCGAGGTATTTGTGCAAATAGGTATAATCCATGTAATCAAAGAAACTATCAAAATCAAAGAAGTGGTGATAATAGCTATAGCTATAATTATACGAAAGACCCCTTTTTTTGTAATTCCTATGATGCAATTGGAGCTTTTCGGCAGAAAAGAATCAATTTAGATAGTCCTCTGTGGCTCCGGTGGCGACTAGATCAACGCGTTATTGCTTCAAGGGAAGCTCCCATCGAAGTTCACTATGAATCTTTGGGTACCTATCATGAGATTTATGGACATTATCGAATAGTAAGAAGTGTAAAAAAAGAAATTCTTTGTATATACATTCGAACCACCGTTGGTCATATTTCTCTTTATCGAGAAATCGAAGAAGCGATACAAGGTTTTTGCCGGGCCTGCTCATATGGTACCTAAGCTAAGTAATTCTATAACACCGATAACACCGATGTGAATTCGGGCCTTTCCGATTCAACTAGGACCGTAGTTCTTGACCTTTCTACGCGAATCAAGATCGAGAAAAGGAAGTTTTCCAATCATTGACTCAAATCCATTGTCGAATCCTACTCAACGGAATATGGAGGTACCTATGGCGGAACGGGCGGGTCTGGTCTTTCACAATAAAATGATAGATGGAACTGCCATTAAACGACTTATTAGCAGGTTAATAGATCACTTCGGAATGGCATATACATCACACATCCTGGATCAAGTAAAGACTCTGGGTTTCCAGCAAGCCACTGCTACATCCATTTCATTAGGAATTGATGATCTTTTAACGATACCTTCGAAAGGATGGCTAGTCCAAGATGCTGAACAACAAAGTTTGATTTTGGAAAAACACCATCATTATGGGAATGTACACGCGGTAGAAAAACTGCGCCAATCCATTGAGATATGGTATGCTACAAGTGAATATTTGCGACAAGAAATGAATCCTAATTTTAGGATGACAGATCCCTTTAATCCAGTCCATATAATGTCTTTTTCGGGAGCTAGAGGAAATGCATCTCAAGTCCACCAATTAGTGGGTATGAGAGGATTAATGTCTGATCCCCAAGGGCAAATGATTGATTTACCCATTCAAAGCAATTTACGCGAAGGACTGTCTTTAACAGAATATATAATCTCTTGCTATGGAGCCCGCAAAGGAGTTGTGGATACCGCTGTACGAACATCAGATGCTGGATATCTTACGCGCCGACTTGTTGAAGTAGTTCAACACATTGTTGTACGTAGAACAGATTGTGGCACCATCCGAGGAATTTCTGTAAGTCCTCAAAACCGGATGATGTCGGAAAGAGTTTTTAGCCAAACATTAATTGGTCGTGTATTAGCAGACGATATATATATAGGCCCCCGATGCATTGCCATTCGAAATCAAGATATTGGGATTGGACTCGTCAATCGATTCATAACCTTTCGAACACAAGCAATATCTATTCGAACCCCCTTTACTTGTAGGAGTACCTCTTGGATCTGTCGATTATGTTATGGTCGGAGTCCCACTCACGGTGACCTGGTTGAATTGGGAGAAGCTGTAGGTATTATTTCGGGTCAATCCATCGGGGAACCGGGGACCCAACTAACATTAAGAACTTTTCATACCGGCGGAGTATTTACAGGGGGCATCGCAGAACATGTGCGAGCCCCCTCTAATGGAAAAATCAAATTCAATGAGGATTTAGTCCATCCCACACGTACACGGCACGGGCATCCTGCCTTTCTATGTGATATAGATTTGTATGTAATTATTGAGAGTGAAGATATTATGCATAAGGTGACTATTCCACCAAAAAGCTTTCTTTTAGTTCAAAATGATCAATATGTAGAATCAGAACAAGTGATTGCTGAGATTCGGGCGGGAACATACACTTTGAATTTTAAGGAGAGGGTTCGAAAACATATTTATTCTGACTCAGAGGGAGAAATGCACTGGAGTACCGACGTGTACCATGCACCCGAATTTCAATATAGTAATGTCCGGCTCTTACCAAAAACAAGTCATTTATGGATATTATCAGGAGGTTCGTGCAGATCCGGTGTAGTTTCTTTTTCACTCCACAAGGATCAAGATCAACTGAACATCCATCCTCATTCTGTCGAACGAAGATATATTTCTAGCCTCTCAGTGAATAATGATCAAGTGAGACACCAATTAGTTAGGTCGGATTTTTCTGATAAAAAAGAAGATGGTATTTTAGATTATTCGGGATTTAATCGAATCATAGGTATTGGTCATTGTAATCTCATACATCCTGCAATTCTCCACAAGAATTCTGATTTATTGGCAAAAAGGCGAAGAAATAAATTTCTCATTCCGTTCCAATCCATTCAAGAACAAGAGAAAGAACTAATGCCCCATTCAGGTATCTCGATTGAAATACCCATAAAGGGTATTTTCCGTAAAAATAGTATTCTTGCTTATTTTGATGATCCTCGATACAGAAGAAAGAATTCAGGAATTACTAAATATGGGACTATAGGGGCGCATTCAATCGTCAAAAAAGAGGACTTGATTGAGTATCGAGGAGTCAAAAAAATTAAGCCAAAATTTCAAATGAAAATTGATCGCTTTTTTTTCATTCCCGAGGAAGTGCATATTTTACCCGAATCTTCTTACGTAATGGTACGGAATAATAGTATCATTGGAGTAGATACCCGAATAGCTTTAAATAGAAGAAGCCAAGTGGGCGGATTGGTCCGAGTGGAGAAAAAAAAAAAAAAGATTGAACTCCAAATTTTTTCTGGGGATATCCATTTTCCTGGGGAAACGGATAAGATATCCCGACACAGTGGCATCTTGATACCGCCGGAAACGGGAAAAAAAGAACTTAAGGAATCCACCCGCGAATCAAAAAAATTGAAAAAATGGATCTATGTCCAACGGATCACACCTACCAAGAAAAAGCATTTTGTTTTGGTTCGACCCGTAGTCACATATGAAATAGCGAACGGTATCAATTTAGCAACACTCTTCCCCCAGGATCTGCTGCGGGAAAAGGATAATATGCACCTTCGAGTTGTCAATTATATCCTTTATGGAAAGGGCAAACCCTTTCGGGGTATTTCTGACACAAGTATTCAATTAGTTCGAACTTGTTTAGTCTTGAATTGGGACCAAGACAAAAAAAGTTCTTCCGTCGAAGAGGTCCGTGCTTCCTTTGTTGAAGTAAGTACAAATGGTATGATTCGAGATTTCCTAAGAATCGACTTAGTGCAATCCCATATTTCGTATATCAGAAAAAGGAATGCTCCGTCAAGTCCAGGATTCATCTCTGATAATGGTCCAGATCGCACCAATATAAATCCGTTTTACTCCATTTATTTCAAGGCAAGGGTTCAACAATCACTTAGCCAAAATCAAGGAACTATTCATACCTTGTTGAATAGAAATAAGGAATGCCAATCTTTGATAATTTTGTCATCATCTAATTGTTTTCGAATGGGTCCATTCAACGATATCAAATATCATAATGTGATAAAGCAATCAATTCACATTCAAAAAGATCCTCTAATTCCAATTAGGAATTCGTTGGGACCCTTAGGAACAGTCTTTCAAATTGCGAATTTTTATTCATTTTACTATTTAATAACTTATAATCCGATTTTGGTAACTAACTATTTGAAACTGGATAATTTAAAACAGACTTTTCAAGTACGTAAATTTTATTTAATGGATGAAAACGAGAGAATTTATAATCCTGATCCAGACAGTAAGATTGTTTTGAATCCATTTAATTTGAATTGGTATTTTATCCATCATAATTATTGTGAGGAAATGTCCACAATAATGAGTCTTGGGCAGTTTATTTGTGAAAATATATGTATAGCCACAAATGGACCACACCTCGAATCAGGTCAAGTTTTAATTGTTCAAGCTGGCTCTGTAGTAATAAGATCAGCTAAGCCTTATTTGGCTACTCCAGGAGCAACTGTTCATGGGCATTATGGAGAAATCCTTTATGAAGGAGATACATTAATTACATTTATATATGAAAAATCAAGATCTGGTGATATAACGCAGGGTCTTCCAAAAGTAGAACAAGTGTTAGAAGTGCGTTCGATTGATTCAATATCGATGAACCTAGAAAAAAGAGTTGAGGGTTGGAACGCGCGTATAACAAGAATTCTTGGGATTCCTTGGGGATTCTTAATTGGTGCTGAGCTAACTATAGTGCAAAGTCGTATCTCTTTGGTTAATAAGATCCAAAAGGTTTATCGATCCCAGGGGGTCCAAATCCATAATAGACATATCGAAATTATTGTACGTCAAATAACATCAAAAGTGTTGGTTTCAGAAGATGGAATGTCTAATATTTTTTTACCCGGCGAACTTATTGGATTGTTACGAGCGGAGCGAACGGGGCGTGCTTTGGAAGAAGCGATCTGTTATCGAGCTATATTATTGGGAATAACGAGAGCATCTCTGAATACTCAAAGTTTTATATCTGAAGCAAGTTTTCAAGAAACCGCTCGGGTTTTAGCAAAAGCAGCTCTCCGGGGTCGTATCGACTGGTTGAAAGGCCTGAAAGAGAACGTTGTTCTGGGGGGGATGATACCCGTTGGTACCGGATTCAAAGCATTAGTGCACTGTTCACGGCAGCATAACAATATTCTTTTGGAAACAAAAAAAGAATTTATTCGGGGGGGGGGGATGATAGATATTTTCTTACACCACAGAGAATTATTAGACTTTTGCATTTCAAAGACTTTACATGATACATCAGAACAATCGTTTAGAGGATTTAATGAGTCCTAAGGAGCGGATTCTCTTAACTATTTTTGATCCTTTGATTTCTTAATAGTAAGAAAAGAAAGATAATAACGAATAGAAAGTAATGAATGGCCTGGATTGTGTATCAATGGCCAATCTCTGGTAGAAGAGAAGGTTCCATTGGAACAATTATTTATTTCAGGGCACCTCGTCTCTTTTTTTATCAAATCTTTTTTTGATAAAAAAAAGAGGAAGTATGGGGAGAAATGGCAAGAAGATAGTGGAATATCAATTTTGAAGAGATGATGGAAGCAGGAATTCCTTTTGGTCATGGTACTAGGAAATGGAATCCTAGAATGTCACCGTATATCTCAGCAAAACAGAAAGGTATTCATATTACAAATCTGACAAGAACTGCTCGTTTTTTATCAGAAGCTTGTTATAAAGCAGCGGATTTAGTAGCACGAGCTGCAATAAGAACCCGGTGTCATTATATTATATTAATAAAAAAAGGCTCGGTGGTATGTTAACGAATTGGTCCACTACAGAAACGAGACTTCATAAGTTCAGGGATTTGAGAGCGGAACAAAAGACGGGGAGACTCAACCGTCTTCCAAAAAGAGATGCAGCTATCCTGAAGAGACAATTATCACGCTTGCAAACGTATCCGGGCGGGATTCAATATATGACGGGGGTACCGGATATTGTAATCGTCGTTGATCAGCAAGAAGAATATACGGCTCTTCGAGAATGTATCGCTTTGGGAATTCCAACAATTTGTTTAATTGATACAAATTGTGACCCCGATCTCGCAGATATTTCGATTCCAGCAAACGATAACGCTATAGCTTTAATCCGATTAATTCTTAATAAATTTGTATTTGCAATTTGTGAGGGTCGTTCTAGCTATATACGAAATCCTTGATTAATAATAAGATAAATAACTTTTTTTGGTAACTACATGGATTTTTGGAATCGGTTACTCTTCTTGAATCGCATAAAAGAAAAGAAATAAAAAAACCGTGGATATTATGTGATTAGCGGGTATTCAAAACGGATAATTCTAATTAAAGTATACAAGTCGAAAGGGAGAGGGTTGAATCAAAATAATTCTTTTTAAAGTTCTATTTCTGTTAGAGGGCAATATGAATGTTATATCATGTTCCAGTAACACACTAAAAGGGTTATACGATATATCCGGTGTGGAAGTAGGCCAACATTTCTATTGGCAAATAGGAGGTTTACAAGTCCATGCCCAAGTACTTATTACTTCTTGGGTTGTAATTGCTATCTTATTAGGTTCAGCCCTTATAGCTGTTCGGAATCCACAAACTATTCCGACTGCCGGTCAAAATTTCTTCGAATATGTCCTTGAATTTATTCGAGACGTGAGCAAAACTCAGATTGGAGAAGAATATGGTCCATGGGTTCCCTTTATTGGAACTATGTTTCTATTTATTTTTGTTTCGAATTGGTCCGGTGCTCTTTTACCTTGGAAAATAATACAGTTACCCCATGGGGAGTTAGCTGCACCTACGAATGATATCAATACTACCGTTGCTTTAGCCTTGCTCACGTCAGTAGCATATTTCTATGCAGGTCTTTCTAAAAAGGGATTAGGTTATTTCAGTAAATACATTCAACCGACTCCAATTCTTTTACCCATTAACATTTTAGAAGATTTCACAAAACCTTTATCACTTAGCTTTCGACTTTTCGGGAATATATTAGCTGATGAATTAGTAGTTGTTGTTCTTGTTTCTTTAGTACCTTTAGTGGTTCCTATACCTGTGATGTTCCTTGGATTATTTACAAGCGGTATTCAAGCTCTTATTTTTGCAACTTTAGCGGCGGCTTATATAGGCGAATCTATGGAGGGCCATCATTGACTAGTTTTCAAAATAGTCTCTTTTTTTTTTTTTTTTAGCTTAGAATAACGCAGTGTATGCATAACTAAAGATAATCCACTTAGGAAACATCAATATACAAATAGAAATAGACAAGTACGGGATATACGACCAAGAGTCATAGAAAAAAAATTCTGATATTGGGGAATTGTAAAAAAGGAAAGAGATCAAAAAGATCTTTTTCCTAAAATGCATGTTTGGCTTTATTATATCATACTCCTGCCAATGAATATTATCATTCTATTGTTTTGTTCATTCAATTCAAATATAAGGAGTCATTATTTGAATAAAAATTCTTATAGTATCATAGTATCACAATTTACACGGTGTGTGATTAAAAAAAAAAAAGAAAGATGCTTTCTAGAATGATTCCCATTTTAGTTGATTTTATTCAATTCAACGATTGATCAAAAGAAAATATTAATAAATAATTAAATAATTAAAGTGAATGACCTTACCGGAATAAAATACTTATGTTTATTTCTATCCAATGATTCGCCAAACGAGATTCATAAAAAAATGGGTTGATTGGGAGAAGGGAACAGAATTGGGTATATGGGATCTACTGACTCTAAGCCAACTCTTGTGTATGGTTCCAAGAATGATTCTATAATACGATTGACTTTAAGATACGAATAGTTTGAATCTAAGATATGAATAGTTGGTTTACGTTATGGAAGAAAGACATGTATATATGATATTAGATATTGATAGTTATATATCAACTAAAGATATATCTAATCCGCCCTACTATTGTGAACTTAGATAGAGATTCCAATAGAAATTCTTCGGTTTCGTCTTTGCCTGTGAATTGAATGTGAATGAATAAAGCGATGAAATAAAGAAAACTAACGAACGCGGAATTAAAAAAGGGTTTGGAAAGAAGAAATGGAAGAACAAAAGTTGTATGGATTCACAAAAATCCTGTGGATCAGAACTAAAAAAGAGATATCGAAGTAGCTTTTATGGTTTAATACTAATATTATTATTACTTTAATTCCGAGTTCTTAGTTATTTCGACTGGATGAATCTTAGCGATGGAATAATTAAGTCATAATTCCTCGGACGATTGTATCATTAACTATTTCTTTATTTTAGTGCGAGGAACTTCTCATGAATCCACTGATTTCTGCCGCTTCTGTTATTGCCGCTGGGTTGGCCGTCGGGCTTGCTTCTATTGGACCTGGAGTAGGTCAAGGTACTGCTGCGGGTCAAGCTGTAGAAGGTATCGCGAGACAACCCGAGGCGGAGGGAAAAATACGAGGTACTTTATTGCTTAGTCTGGCTTTTATGGAAGCTTTAACAATTTATGGACTGGTTGTAGCATTAGCGCTTTTATTTGCGAATCCCTTTGTTTAATCCTATAAATATGCAAATTACGTATTTTTTTTAGTCTATCTAAAAGAGGAGATAATATGAAAAATATAACGGATTCTTTCGTTTCCTTGGTTCGCTGGTCATTTGCCGGGAGTTTCGGGTTTAATACCGATATTTTAGCAACAAATCCAATAAATCTAAGTGTAGTCCTTGGTGTATTGATCTTTTTTGGAAAGGGAGTGCGTGCGAGTTGTTTATTTCAAGAATAGGCTGGATCCAACCAGCTGTACTTTTTTTTCATTATAACTAGATCGAAAAAGGTGCACGATTCCGCGAATTACTTCTGAATCAATTTCAAATCATATTTAAGAACCATAGCATTTCGTGATTCATTGGTAAATCGACTTTGATTCTCTATCAACCAAACCAATAGTGTGGGGTCATTAACATGGTTAAAGCTAAACCAAACTGTTTGAAGTCCAGACGCAGCATGGTACTCTTTCTACTACTATATTAATATAGAATAGAAATGTTTGCAAAATTGGAATTTGTTTTTTTCGATATAAAACACTCATGTCGATAAAATTATTTGAGCCTTTTCTTTTATTGGAATGCAAAATATTTGAAATATTTCAATCAACCGCTTTTTATGCTGAATCGGTGACCTGTGTATAATATACAGTAAGAAGAATTCTTTGGATTTGACGAAAAAAAGAAACAACTTTGCTGACAATTCAATATTTTTGTTTTGTTCCGTCAGAAGAGTCCTCAAAATATTCTGGTCTTGGATTAGTGATTAGTCGCGACATCTTGGAATATGAATAGAGAAGAGAGGTAGAGGATAGGCTCATTACATTAAAAAAAAAGATATGGGAATTGCCCCCATACTTAAAAAGTTGAAGTAATTGAGTGTGAGAGCCAAATGAATCGAAAAATTCATGTTTGGTTCGGGAAGGGATCATGTAAGTTTTAAGATGAATGGAAAGATAATCTACTTTCATTAAGTGATTTATTAGATAATCGAAAACGGAAGATCCTGAATACTATTCAAAATTCAGAGGAACTGCAGGGGGGGGCCATTCAACGGCTGGAAAAAGCCCGGGCTCGCTTACGGAAAGTCGAAAGGGAAGCAGATCAATTTCGAGTGAATGGATACTCGGTGATAGAACGAGAAAAATTGAATTTGATTAAGTCAACTTATAAGATTTTGGAAGAATTAGAAAATTACAAAAATGAAATCATTTGTTTTGACCACCAAAGGGCGGTTCAGCAAGTCCGACAACAGGTTTTCCAACAAGTTTTAAAAGGAGCTCGAGGCACTCTGAATAGTTCTTTGAACAAGGAGTTACATTTACGTACCATTAGTGAGAATATTGACACGTTTGAGGCGATGGCAGAAATAACTGATTAGTCCTTTTCCTGTAGGCATCGTTTTTTTTCTTTAACTAAAAAAAAATTATACTCATGGTAACAATTAGAGTCGACGAAATTAGTAATATTATCCGTGAACGTATTGAGCAATATAATAGAGCAGTCAAGATTGTAAATATCGGTACCGTACTTCAAGTAGGCGACGGCATCGCTCGTATTTATGGTCTTGATGAAGTAATGGCGGGTGAATTAGTAGAATTTGAAGAGG